TTTCCTTTGACTCCAACTCCAAATCAGGTAGAGCCTTAAGTTATAAGTTCAATTTTTTATTTGTATGGAAAAGGTAGTTGGAGTTAGTTTATCAGAATCAAAGTAGGACTAATGGGGTTTTCTTTCCTTTGTAGCATCAAATTGAATTGTAGAAATAATTTTTGGAATTCTTATTCTTAGCGATATTACTGATTACTAATGAGCAATCTTTTAGTTTATTAAGAAGATAAAAAGGGAATTCTCCCCTTTGTGAAATAAAATTAGAATTAGGCGAGACAAATAAAAGGAATTCAATCTTCCTCTCTTGCGGATGTATATAGAATTCAAATATAGAAAAAAATAGATATAGAGTTTTTGATCTTTCGATATCTCGCGATAATTCTATTTTTACTAAAATAAAATCCTCCTTCCCTTCTTGGATCGGGGTCAAATTCTAACGAATCTCATTTTTCAAAAATTTTGACTAACACTCTTTTTTTTTATTTATTATTCGTAGATTTGAATAATAAATCAAGTGGATTATTATACAGATATCTTTCGATCGTCATTAACAGTCCTTGTACTTTTTTTATTAGATATATATCTACTATAAAACTAATTACATATTCATTAGTTTAGTTTATTACTTAGTAATTAGTTTTATAGTAGTATAATATACGAATTCTAATATAATTGTTAATTATTATTGAGATATCTTTATAAGTAACAATAACAGGTACAAATATAAAATTGAGGTACCCATTCTATGACAACTCTCAACAGCTTACCCTCTATTTTTGTGCCTTTAGTGGGCCTAGTATTTCCGGCAATTGCAATGGCTTCTTTATCTTTATATGTTCAAAAAACTAAGATTTTTTAGATGCGATGGGACCAAGACAAAATTTGATCTATTTTTTCAAAACTTAGATATCATGGATATCTATATTAGTAGAATATTGTATAACAAGTAGTTTTTCCAAATAGAAATCAAAAAGCTATTTCTTATGCATGCGTATTCGTAAACACGATGTATGGGTAAATTAATAGTAGCTGTGGACTGGGATCGCAGCAGATGGATGATATAAAGTCCATGTATCATAGGTATGTAGATCTTTATGGGGGATCCTATAAAGTAAAGGGGATTCTTTTAGATCTAAGTAATTCGATGGATTATTCCTAAAGGTTCACAAATAGTGCTAGCTGATTAGAGTTACTTCGGAAACAAAATAAAAAATCAAAATTAAAATATATGCTTATTATCTCAATTCCAATAAAATGCAACTGGATCTGGTATGTATGAGTTGGCCATCAGAATCTATATGGATAGAATTTATAGCGGGGTCTAGAAAAACAAGCAATTTCTGCTGGGCTTTTATCCTTTTTTTTTGTTCATTAGGATTTTTATTGGTTGGAACTTCTAGTTATCTTGGTAGAAATTTGATATCTTTATTTCCGTCTCAGCAAATAGTTTTTTTTCCGCAAGGAATCGTGATGTCTTTCTATGGGATTGCGGGTCTCTTTATTAGTTCCTATTTATGGTGCACAATTGCGTGGAATGTAGGTAGTGGTTATGATCGATTCGATAAAAAAGAAGGACTAGTGTGTATTTTTCGTTGGGGATTCCCTGGGAAAAACCGTCGCATCTTTCTACGATTCCTTATCAAGGATATTCAATCTATCAGAATAGAAGTTAAAGAAGGTATTTCTGTTCGTCGTGTCCTTTATATAGAAATCAGAGGTCAGGGTGCCGTTCCTTTGACTCGTACTGATGAAAATTTGACTCCGCGAGAAATTGAGCAAAAAGCTGCGGAATTGGCCTATTTCTTGCGCGTACCGATTCAATTGAGAAATGAAGAATAAATTCAATCAAATGCGGCAAGAGGAAAAAACTCAAGTCAAGAACCCCTTTTTTTCTAGAGCATAACCTAACTGAACTTTTTTAAGAATCCCCATTCATTCTTCGAGCCAAAGCAGGCGTATACGTAAGAATCATAACCTAAAACAAAACCATTTTTTTTTTACTTGCTATTTTTATCAAGATTCTTTCGTCTCGAAATCCGCATAGAATCATATTTATTACTTGAACTTGAAGGGGTTCTTTTGAGCATTTATCGAAAGAGGACAATTGCTTCGAATCGGATCAATTTGAATCTCTGGAAATAATATTCTATATATTTATATTTTCACTCGAATTTGAAGTGGATTCTTATCATATTTTTGACTTCTATATTTTAGATTCAAGGGCTAAGCACTTAATAAAAAAGCAGAGAATCAATTCCTGGGATTACTATCTATCTTATAATGGAACTCCTGCTTGATAGAAAGATTAGATTGCCTAGAGTCAATGAAAGAGGTGGTTCATTAATAATTCACAGATGAAAAAATGTTAAAAAAAAAAAAGAAAACATTCATTCCCCTTCTATATCTTGCATCTATAATATTTTTGCCCTGGTGGATTTCGCTCTCATTCAATAAAAGTATTAAATCCTGGGTTACAAATTGGTGGAATACTGGGCAATGCGAAACTTTCTTGAATGACATTCACGAAAAGAGTATTCTAGTACAATTCATAGAATTAGAGGAACTCTTCCTCTTGGACGAAATGATAAAAGAATACCCGGAAACACATCTACCAAAACTTCATATAGGAATACACAAAGAAACGATCCAATTGGTCACGATTCACAATGAAGATTGTATCCATATGATTTTGCACTTCTCGACAAATATAATCTATTTCTTTATTCTAAGTAGTTATTCCATTTTAGGTAATGAGGAACTTGTTATTATTAACTCTTGGCTTCAAGAATTCCTATCTAATTTAAGTGACACAATAAAAGCTTTTTCTATTCTTTTATTAACGGATTTCTGTATTGGATTCCATTCAACCCACGGTTGGGAACTAATGATTGGTTATATCTACAAGGATTTTGGGTTTGCTTATAATGATCAAATTCTATCTGGTCTTGTTTCCACCTTTCCTGTCATTCTAGATACAATTTTAAAATATTGGATCTTTCATTATTTAAATCGCGTATCTCCGTCACTTGTAGTTATTTATCATTCAATAAATGATTGAGAAATGATTCACTGATCCAAATCCAATTCAAATATAAAGTTTGTTTGTTACTTTGTATACAAGCATGCAAAGTCGAACTTACTTTATTCTTTCTACCCGTCGAGGGGGGAATTGCTGCTATCTTTCGGTAAAATTTTTTGAGTATTTTTAGTTTTAGTATACAGTAAATAACAAAATGGTGGATAGGGGACTAGACTAGCGACCTACCAAATTTTATTGTAGAAATTTTCGGGATCAACGATTGGACCATGCAAACTCAAAATACCTTTTCTTGGATAAAGGAAGAGATTACTCGATCTATTTCCCTATCGGTCATGATATATATAATAACCGGCGCATCCATTTCAAACGCATATCCCATTTTTGCACAGCAGGGTTATGAAAATCCACGAGAAGCAACTGGGCGTATTGTATGTGCTAATTGCCATTTAGCTAATAAGCCCGTGGATATTGAGGTTCCACAAGCGGTACTTCCGGATACTGTATTTGAAGCAGTTGTTAGAATTCCTTATGATATGCAACTGAAACAAGTTCTTGCTAATGGTAAGAAAGGCGCTTTGAATGTAGGGGCTGTTCTTATTTTACCGGAGGGCTTTGAATTAGCACCGCTCGATCGTATTTCGCCCGAGATGAAAGAAAAGATAGGCAATCTGTCTTTTCAGAGTTATCGCCCCACTAAAAAAAATATTCTTGTTATAGGCCCCGTTCCTGGTCAGAAATATAGTGAAATTACCTTTCCGATTCTTTCCCCAGACCCTGCTACTAATAAGGATATTCATTTCTTAAAATATCCGATATATGTAGGCGGAAACAGGGGAAGGGGTCAGATTTATCCTGACGGTAGCAAAAGTAACAATACAGTTTATAATGCTACAACAGCGGGTATAGTAAGCAAAATCATACGAAAAGAAAAAGGGGGATACGATATAACCATAACAGATCCATCGGACGGGCGTCAAGTGGTTGATATTATCCCTCCAGGACCAGAACTTCTTGTTTCAGAGGGTGAATCTATTAAACTCGATCAACCATTAACAAGTAATCCTAATGTGGGTGGGTTTGGTCAGGGGGATGCGGAAATAGTACTTCAAGACCCATTACGTGTTCAAGGCCTTTTGTTCTTCTTTGCATCTATTGTTTTGGCACAAATCTTTTTGGTTCTTAAAAAGAAACAGTTTGAGAAGGTTCAATTGTTTGAGATGAATTTCTAGATCCGTGGATTTATCAACATGAAATTCGTAAAAACGAATCAAACTCTTTCTGGCCATTGGGTTAGTTAGGTATGATCAAAAAAAGTATGAAATTTGCTTGTTTACATCTCTTTCCCCCATATAAGATATGCCTGGAATTCCTTTTATCGCATTTCTAATATGTATATTTATTGTGAAGAACACTGTTTGGCCTTACCCCTTCTTTGCTTTTTTCAATCCCAATTTGATAGGTGTGACTCGATCCCTATTCGTGTGTCAGATCGAAATGTTCAAAAATAGGTTTTTTCTGTTCTAATATCTAATAGAATCTAATTTGACTAGATACTAAACATACGATAAGTAAGAGGAGCCTAGAAAGGAAGGATAACTGAGAGAACACAAATAATTAGAGGGAGTCTTTTTCGTCTTCGACACAAGAAAGGGATGTATAAAAGCCCCTTTCTTGTGTCGAAATAATAAAAGTTCTTGGTGGCATTCGTCAAAAATTTCTATTCTTAGTTTCTATTTTTCCCTATTTTTCAGAGGCTTTTTTTACTAGTTTTTTTTAGATTTCTATTTCAAATTTAGACTTAGACATAGTAGAACTTTACTCTATTTATTTTAGTATTAGTATCGCACCAAAGTTTGAAATTTTTTATAAGTTCATTGATTCTATTTTCTCACAAAAAATTCTTATTATTAATAAGAAAGAATTCAACGGGCCCCTCCCTCGCGAATCAGGCAAAGAAAGA